GCTAGTGTAGCTTAATGCAAAGCATAGCACTGAAGATGCTAATATAAATATTAAAAACTTTCGCAAGCACTGAAGGTTTGGTCCTGGCCTCAGTATTAATTTTAACCAAATTTACACATGCAAGTTTCCGCACTCCAGTGAGAACGCCCTAATCATGCCCTTATTTGTTTAGGAGCTGGTATCAGGCATATACAGTGTGTATAACCCATGACACCTCGCTTAACCACACCCCCAAGGGAATTCAGCAGTGATAGACATTGAATAATAAGCGCAAGCTTGAATCAGTTAAAGTTAAAAGAGTTGGTTAATCTCGTGCCAGCCACCGCGGTTATACGAGTAACTCACATTAATACTTCACGGCGTAAAGGGTGATTAAAAGTTTCTAAAAAATACTAGAGTTATAACCTTATAAAGCTGTCATACGCACTTATAAAAGGAATAATACACTGACGAAAGTGACTCTAATGACATAGAGCTTTTGACCTCACGACAGTTAAGACACAAACTAGGATTAGATACCCTACTATGCTTAACCATAAATAGACCTTTATCATCACTTACTTTGTTTAAGTCCGCCTGAGTACTACAAGCGCTAGCTTAAAACCCAAAGGACTTGGCGGTGCCCCAGACCCCCCTAGAGGAGCCTGTTCTATAACCGATAATCCACGTTAAACCTTACCACTTCTTGCTCTTACCGCCTATATACCGCCGTCGTCAGCTCACCCCATGAGGGTATAAAAGTAAGCACAATGGACTTCCTCCAAAACGTCAGGTCGAGGTGTAGCGAATGAAGTGGAAAGAAATGGGCTACATTTTCTCTCAAGAAAACACGGACAGTAGAATGAAAAATCACTTATAAGGTGGATTTAGCAGTAAGAAAAACTTAGGATATTTTTCTGAAACCGGCTCTGAGGCGCGCACACACCGCCCGTCACTCTCCTCAACCTAAGCTACTCTATTTTATAAATAAATTTTTATCACAAGAGGAGGCAAGTCGTAACATGGTAAGTGTACTGGAAAGTGTACTTGGAATAATCAAAATATGGCTAAATTAGTAAAGCACCTCCCTTACACCGAGGATATACCCGTGCAACTCGAGTTATCTTGAACCTTAAAACTAGCCTAATTACCATTAATTAGCTTCAATATTACTAATAAATTATCTTAATATTTTATACTTAAAACATTTTCACATTCCTAGTATAGGTGATAGAACAGAAATACTTAGCGCTATAGAAAAAGTACCGCAAGGGAAAGCTGAAAAAGAATTGAAACAAATCATTAAAGTAACAAAAAGCAAAGATTCACCCCTGTACCTTTTGCATCATGATTTAGTAAGAACAAGTGGGCAAAAAGACCTTAAGTCCACCTTCCCGAAACTAGGCGAGCTACTTCGGAGCAGCGTACTAGAGCCAACCCGTCTCTGTGGCAAAAGAGTGGGAAGACTCCCGAGTAGAGGTGATAAGCCTACCGAGCCTAGTGATAGCTGGTTACCCAAAAAAAGAACTTAAATTCTGCAATAATTCTTCACCCCATCAACTAAGATTACCTAAATAAGGTGACTTGTAAGAATTATTAGTTATTTAAAAGAGGTACAACTCTTTTGAATTAAGAAACAACTTTATTAGGAGGGTAATGATCATACTATTAAAGGACCATACCCCAGTAGGCCTAAAAGCAGCCATCTGATCAGCAAGCGTCATAGCTCCAGCCCTTAATTAACCAATAATTCCGATACATTCTCCAAACCCCCTAACCAATATTGGGTTTTTTTATTATACTAAATAAAAGAACTTATACTAAAATGAGTAATTAGAGGATTAACCTCTCCAAAGCACCCGTGTAAGTCAGAAAGAATTAAATCACTGATTATTAACCGACACCAACCTGAGGTTATAATATTAATAATAATAAACTAGAAAAACACATTTGTTATATCGTTAACCCTACACAGGAGTGCTTATAGGAAAGATTAAAAGAAAGTAAAGGAACTCGGCAAACACAAACTCCGCCTGTTTACCAAAAACATCGCCTCTTGCAAACTCTGTATAAGAGGTCCCGCCTGCCCTGTGACATTGTTTAACGGCCGCGGTATTATGACCGTGCGAAGGTAGCGTAATCACTTGTCTTTTAATTGAAGACCTGTATGAAAGGCATCACGAGAGTTTACCTGTCTCTATTTTCTAATCAATGAAATTGATCTCCCCGTGCAGAAGCGGGGATATTACCATAAGACGAGAAGACCCTATGGAGCTTTAAACACTTAAGTTATTATCTAACCAATAATTAATCTAAAGACTTAACCTAACATAAGGATAGCCTAACTTAATGTTTTCGGTTGGGGCGACCAAGGAGTAAAATAAAACCTCCTTATCGATTGAGTATTTTTACTTAAAAATTAGAACGACAGTTCTGATTAATAGAATATCTAACGAATAATGACCCAGGATTAAATCCTGATCAATGAACCAAGTTACCCTAGGGATAACAGCGCAATCCTTTCTAAGAGTCCATATCGCCGAAAGGGTTTACGACCTCGATGTTGGATCAGGACATCCTAATGGTGCAACCGCTATTAAGGGTTCGTTTGTTCAACGATTAACAGTCCTACGTGATCTGAGTTCAGACCGGAGTAATCCAGGTCAGTTTCTATCTATGTAGATATTTTCCCTAGTACGAAAGGACCGGGAAAATGAAGCCTATGCCCCAGGCACGCTTCTCCCTCATCTGTTGAAATCAACTCAAACAGTAAAGAGGGGTTAGCCCTCTACTAAAGATTATAACGAGTTAAGGTGGCAGAGCCTGGTAATTGCAAAAGACCTAAACTCTTTGATCCAGAGGTTCAACTCCTCTCCTTAGCCATGTTAAAAACTATTATTACCCAAATCATTCACCCTTTAACCTACATCATCCCCGTCCTATTGGCCACAGCATTCTTAACCCTAGTAGAACGTAAAATCTTAGGTTACATGCAACTTCGTAAGGGCCCTAATGTGGTAGGACCATACGGGCTCCTCCAACCTATCGCTGATGGGTTAAAACTTTTTACCAAAGAACCAATCCGCCCCTCACATTCATCCCATTTTCTTTTTCTAGTGACCCCAACCGCTGCCCTAACCTTAGCTCTACTTATATGAATACCACTACCCCTGCCCCACTCCATCCTTAATCTTAACTTAGGCTTATTATTTATTTTAGCCATCTCTAGCTTAACCGTCTACACCATCCTGGGCTCCGGCTGAGCCTCTAATTCTAAGTACGCACTAATAGGAGCACTACGTGCTGTAGCACAAACTATCTCCTATGAAGTTACCTTGGGTTTAATCTTGTTATCGTTAGTTATCATAGCCGGGGGCTTCACACTACACACATTTAATTTTACCCAAGAAACAATCTGACTTCTCATCCCAGCTTGACCACTTGCTATAATATGGTACATCTCAACCTTAGCAGAAACCAACCGAGCTCCATTTGATTTAACTGAGGGGGAATCAGAACTAGTCTCTGGCTTTAATATCGAATACGCAGGGGGACCTTTCGCCCTATTCTTCCTAGCGGAATACTCCAATATTTTAATAATAAATACATTATCCGTTATCCTTTTTATAGGCGTATCTTATGACCCCTCCCTCCCTCAAATTTCAACATTAAGCCTTATAATTAAAGCAACCATGTTAACTATCCTATTCCTATGAATTCGTGCCTCTTACCCACGATTCCGCTACGATCAACTCATACACCTAGTATGAAAAAACTTCTTACCCCTTACATTAGCTCTTATTTTATGACACATCACTCTACCCACCTCCATGGCAAGCCTCCCACCCCTTACCTAAGGAAGCGTGCCTGAATTAAAGGGTCACTTTGATAGAGTGAAACATGAATGTTAAAATCATTCCCCTTCCTTAGAAAAATAGGGCTTGAACCTACTCCATAGAGATCAAAACTCTATGTACTTCCTATTATACTACTTCCTAAAGTAAAGTCAGCTAATTAAGCTTTTGGGCCCATACCCCTACCATGTTGGTTAAAATCCTTCCTCTACTAATGAACCCCCTCGTACTATCAATCCTCATCCTCAGCTTAGGTCTAGGCACTACAATCACATTTATAGGCTCCCATTGACTTTTAATTTGAATAGGCTTAGAAATTAATACTATAGCTATCATCCCATTAATAATTCACCAACAACACCCGCGGGCAGTAGAAGCCACTACCAAGTACTTCCTCACACAAGCCACAGCTTCTGCACTCCTCCTCTTTGCAGGTACAACAAATGCCTGAACTACAGGACAGTGAAACATCACCGACATGCTTTCACCAACCTCCGCCACACTAATTACCTTGGCCTTAGCCTTAAAAATTGGTCTGGCACCTATACACTTCTGATTACCAGAAGTACTCCAAGGATTGGACCTGACCACAGGACTTATTCTCTCTACATGACAAAAACTAGCTCCATTCGCCATCCTCCTTCAACTCTACCCCCTCCTTAACCCAAATATTCTTATAACCCTGGGGGTCACCTCAATCATCGTTGGGGGATGAAGCGGACTTAATCAAACACAACTACGAAAAATCCTAGCGTATTCATCAATTGCCCACCTAGGATGAATAATCACTATTATTCATTTTGCCCCAAATCTAGCACTACTAAACCTTGCCCTCTACATTATTATAACTACCTCAATATTTCTCCTATTTAACACACTCAATTCAACAAAAATCAACTCAATCTCCGTATCTGCTACCAAATCCCCACTACTATCAATCCTAACCCTAATTACTTTACTCTCATTAGGGGGCTTACCCCCACTCTCAGGGTTTATACCCAAATGACTCATCTTGCAAGAACTAACTAAGCAAGATCTACTAATCCCCGCCACTATTATGGCCCTGGCAACTCTCCTTAGCTTATTTTTTTACTTACGTCTCTGCTACGCAATAACCCTAACTATCTCCCCAACCCCAATCTTTTTCATATCCTCATGACGAGCAAAAACCACTCAAATGAATATCTTACTCACAATCACCACTTCTCTCTCCATCCTTCTCCTCCCCCTAACCCCAACATTACTAACACTATCCACGTAAGAAATTTAGGTTAATAAAACCAAAAGCCTTCAAAGCTTTCAATAAGAGTTCAAATCTCTTAATTTCTGATAAGACTTGTAAGACTCTATCTCACATCCTCTGAATGCAACCCAGATGATTTAATTAAACTAAAGTCTTCTAGATAAGCAGGCCTCGATCCTACAACCTCTTAATTAACAGTTAAGCGTTTAAACCATCGAACTTTTATCTAGGCTTCTCCCGCCGTAGGGTAAAAGGCGGGAGAAGCCCCGGGAGAGCCTTAATCTCCGTCTCTGGATTTGCAATCTAGTGTAAACTTTACTACAGGACTTGGTAAGAAGAGGACTCTAACCTCTCTTCGCGGAACTACAGACCACCGCTTAACTCTCAGCCATCTTACCTGTGGCAATTAATCGCTGATTATTCTCTACTAATCACAAAGATATCGGCACCCTTTACTTAATCTTTGGTGCCTGAGCAGGTATAGTCGGAACTGGCCTAAGTCTCTTAATTCGAGCAGAACTAAGTCAGCCCGGATCACTTCTAGGTGATGATCAGATTTATAATGTCCTTGTTACAGCCCATGCCTTCGTAATAATCTTTTTTATGGTCATACCAATTATAATCGGAGGATTCGGCAATTGACTCGTCCCTTTAATGATCGGCTCTCCAGATATAGCCTTTCCACGCATAAATAACATAAGCTTTTGACTTTTACCCCCTTCATTTCTTCTTCTCCTGGCCTCCGCTGGGGTTGAAGCCGGAGCTGGAACAGGTTGAACTGTCTATCCCCCTCTGGCTGGAAACCTAGCCCACGCGGGGGCCTCCGTAGACTTAACAATTTTCTCTCTTCATTTGGCAGGTATTTCTTCTATCTTAGCCTCCATTAACTTCATCACCACAATCATCAACATAAAACCCCCAGCAATCTCTCAATACCAAACACCTTTATTCGTGTGATCTATCCTTGTCACAACCGTCCTGCTTCTTATAGCCCTCCCAGTACTAGCAGCTGGCATTACTATACTACTCACAGATCGTAACCTCAATACAACTTTCTTTGACCCAGCAGGAGGAGGAGACCCTATTCTCTACCAGCACTTATTCTGATTCTTTGGTCACCCTGAAGTGTATATTTTAATTTTACCAGGATTTGGAATAATCTCACATGTAGTTGCTTATTACTCTGGTAAAAAAGAACCCTTCGGCTATATAGGTATAGTTTGAGCAATAATAGCTATTGGTCTTTTAGGCTTTATCGTCTGAGCACACCACATATTTACAGTAGGAATAGATGTAGACACACGGGCGTATTTTACATCAGCCACGATAATTATTGCCATTCCAACAGGTGTTAAAGTCTTTAGCTGACTAGCCACTCTCCACGGCGGCTCCATTAAATGGGAAGCACCACTACTTTGAGCATTGGGCTTTATCTTCCTATTTACAGTCGGAGGGCTGACGGGGGTGGTCTTAGCCAATTCTTCCCTTGACATTGTACTCCACGACACCTATTATGTTGTAGCCCATTTCCACTATGTTCTCTCAATAGGGGCAGTATTTGCTATTATAGCAGGCTTTGTTCATTGATTCCCCTTATTTACAGGCTACACACTTCACTCCACATGATCAAAAATTCAATTCTCAATTATATTTATCGGAGTAAACCTGACCTTCTTCCCCCAACATTTCCTAGGTTTAGCGGGCATACCACGACGCTATTCAGACTACCCAGATGCTTACACCCTTTGAAATGTGGTGTCTTCTATCGGATCCCTAATCTCGTTAGTCGCTGTCATCATCTTATTATTTATTATTTGAGAAGCATTTGCCTCAAAACGTGAAGTTCTATCTATTGAACTCTCTAATACTAATGTAGAATGACTTCATGGCTGCCCTCCTCCATACCACACCTATGAAGAACCAGCTTTCGTTCAAGTCCAACAGCCTGCTTATTAACAAGAAAGGAAGGAATTGAACCCCCATAAGTCGGTTTCAAGCCAACCACATCACCACTCTGTCACTTTCTTGAGACTCTAGTAAATCAATTACATCACCTTGTCGAGGTGAAATTGTGGGTTAAACTCCCACGAATCTTAAATTAATGGCACACCCAGCACAATTAGGATTCCAAGACGCAGCCTCCCCTATTATAGAAGAACTTCTCCATTTCCACGACCACACATTAATAATTGTGTTTCTTATTAGCACATTAGTTCTTTATATTATTGTAGCAATAGTAACTACTAAACTAACTAATAAATATATCTTAGACTCACAAGAAATTGAAATTGTATGAACCATCTTACCCGCTATCATCCTTATTATAATTGCACTACCCTCGCTACGGATCTTGTACCTTATAGACGAAATTAATGATCCACACATTACAATTAAAGCACTAGGTCACCAATGATACTGAAGCTACGAATATACAGACTATGAAAATTTAGAGTTTGACTCCTACATAATCCAAACTGAGGACTTGTACCCAGGACAATTTCGACTTCTAGAGACAGACCACCGCATGGTTGTCCCAATAGAATCCCCTATTCGAATTTTAGTAACCGCAGAAGATGTCTTACACTCCTGAGCAATCCCAGCACTTGGAGTAAAAATAGATGCAGTACCAGGACGCCTTAATCAAGCCGCCTTTATCATCTCTCGGCCTGGTGTCTACTACGGACAGTGTTCAGAAATCTGTGGTGCTAACCACAGCTTTATACCCATCGTAGTCGAAGCAGTACCCTTAGAACACTTTGAAAATTGATCTTCATTAATGCTAGAAGAAGTCTCATTAAGAAGCTAACAGGGTCCAGCATTAGCCTTTTAAGCTAAATATTGGTGATTCCCAACCACCCTTGATGACATGCCTCAACTCAACCTCAATCCATGATTTCTAATCTTCCTATTTTCCTGGTTATTCTTCTTGATCGTCTTACCACATAAACTTACATCTTACTTACTCAATTATAGCCCCACCCCTAAAAATACTGAAAAACAAAAACCAGAACCCTGAAACTGACCATGATCTTAAACTTTTTTGATCAATTTTTGAGCCCCTCACTTATAGGCCTACCCTTAATTGCCCTAGCAATTATTATACCAGCAGTAATCTTCCAAACCCCCTCAAACCGATGACTTAACAACCGCCTCATCACCCTACAAACATGATTTATTAGCCGATTTACGCAGCAACTCCTACAACCTCTTAATGTAGGAGGACACAAATGAGCCATTATTCTCACAGCACTTATACTTTTCTTAATTACTATCAACCTATTAGGCCTTCTCCCTTATACATTTACACCAACAACCCAACTTTCATTAAATATAGCTTTTGCCCTTCCCTTATGATTAACCACAGTCTTAATTGGTATATTAAATCAACCCACCATTGCCCTAGGCCATCTCCTCCCAGAAGGCACCCCCACCCCTTTAATTCCCGTTCTCATTATTATCGAAACTATTAGCCTATTTATTCGACCCATTGCCCTAGGAGTTCGACTTACAGCCAACCTTACAGCAGGCCATTTATTAATACAATTAATTGCAACAGCAGCCTTTGTACTAATCTCCACTATGCCTGCAGTAGCAATCCTAACTTCCATTGTGTTATTTCTACTTACCCTATTAGAAGTAGCCGTAGCCATGATTCAAGCCTATGTATTTGTACTATTATTAAGCCTGTATCTACAAGAAAACGTTTAATAATGGCCCACCAAGCACACGCATATCACATAGTTGACCCAAGCCCATGACCGTTAACAGGAGCTATTGCTGCTCTCCTTATAACCTCAGGCCTAGCCATTTGATTTCATTTTCACACCATGTCCCTTCTCCTCCTAGGACTTATTCTTCTTGCTCTCACAGTTACTCAATGATGACGAGATGTCATCCGAGAAGGAACATTTCAAGGTCACCATACCCCCCCAGTACAAAAAGGTCTACGCTACGGCATGATTCTCTTTATTATATCAGAAGTATTCTTCTTCCTTGGATTTTTCTGAGCATTTTACCACGCTAGCCTAGCCCCAACCCCTGAATTAGGGGGCTGCTGACCTCCCACAGGAATTACTCCCTTAGACCCATTTGAAGTCCCATTACTTAATACCGCTGTTCTATTAGCCTCCGGAGTCACTGTCACCTGAGCACACCATAGCATCATGGAAGGGGATCGAAAAGAAGCTATTCAAGCTCTTACACTTACAGTTCTCTTAGGTTTTTACTTTACAGCTCTTCAAGCCATAGAATATTACGAAGCCCCATTCACCATTGCCGACGGGATTTACGGAACAACCTTCTTCGTAGCAACCGGCTTCCATGGATTACATGTTATCATTGGCTCAACATTTCTTTTAATCTGTTTACTACGCCAAATCCTCTTCCATTTTACATCAGAACACCATTTTGGCTTTGAAGCCGCTGCATGATACTGACACTTTGTCGACGTAGTATGATTATTCCTTTATGTATCAATTTATTGATGAGGCTCATAATACTTTTCTAGTATAAACTAGTACAAATGACTTCCAATCATTCATTCTTGGTTAGACTCCAAGGAGAAGTAATGAACCTCATTACATTATCTATCGCCATTCCCGCCCTCGTTTCCCTAATCCTAGCTTTCATCGCATTCTGACTGCCGACTCTTAACCCAGATAGTGAAAAACTGTCACCTTACGAGTGCGGATTTGATCCCCTAGGATCTGCACGCCTCCCATTCTCCCTTCGATTCTTCCTAGTGGCAATTCTCTTCTTACTATTTGATTTGGAAATTGCCTTACTCCTTCCATTACCCTGAGGGGATCAATTAGACTCTCCACTTACCACCACCCTCTGAGCTTCCATTATTATTATTCTACTCACATTAGGCCTTGTCTATGAATGACTTCAAGGAGGCCTTGAATGAGCAGAATAGGCGCTTAGTCCAAAAAAAGACCATTAATTTCGACTTAATAAATTATGGTGAAAATCCATAAGTGCCTTATGACTCCTATTTACTTCACAATTACATCAGCATTTATTCTTGGCCTTACAGGACTAGCTTTCAATCGCTCCCATCTACTATCAGCCCTTATTTGTCTTGAAGGGATAATACTCTCCCTCTTCATTGCAATCGCTATCTGATCTATAGTAATAAATTCCCCCTCTTTATCCTTGGCACCTATAATTTTACTAACATTCTCAGCCTGCGAAGCAAGTTCTGGACTAGCTCTTCTTGTAGCCGCCACCCGCACCCACGGAACTGACCACCTTAATAACCTCAACCTTCTACAATGTTAAAAATCCTTATTCCCACCCTATTATTATTCCCAATCTCCTGACTCGCACCCATAAAATGAATATGGACTTCAACTATCTCTAACAGCCTTTTAATTGCCTTATTAAGTCTTACCTGGTTTAAATGAGATTTTGAGATGGGCTGAAATTATTCTAACCTCTTTCTTGGTGTTGATCCTCTTTCTGCCCCTCTACTCGCACTTACATGCTGACTCCTGCCACTTATACTCTTAGCTAGCCTTAAACACTTAACTGCTGAACCCCATAAACGACAACAGATCTATATCTCTTTATTAATCACCCTCCAAGCACTACTAATTATAGCATTTAGTGCAACAGAGATAATTCTATTTTATATTATATTTGAAGCCACACTTATCCCAACTCTTATTATTATCACACGATGAGGAAACCAAACTGAGCGTCTTAATGCCGGCATTTACTTTTTATTTTACACCCTTGCAGGCTCCTTACCCCTCTTAATTGCTCTACTTATCCTACAAAAAGATCTCGGCACCCTATCCATACTTATTTTACAATACCCAAACACTTCCAACCTCCCCTCCTGAGCCAATAAATTTTGATGGGCTGCCTGCCTAATTGCCTTCCTGGTGAAAATACCCCTCTACGGAGTTCATCTCTGACTACCTAAAGCCCACGTAGAAGCCCCAATTGCCGGCTCCATAATTCTAGCTGCAGTCCTCCTTAAACTGGGAGGCTATGGTATAATACGAATTATTGTTGTACTTAACCCCCTCACAAAAGAAATAGCATACCCCTTCCTAATTCTAGCGATCTGAGGAATTATTATGACTAGCTCTATCTGTCTTCGACAAACAGATCTTAAATCCTTAATTGCCTACTCATCAGTTAGCCACATAGGCCTTGTAGCAGCAGCCATCCTGATTCAAACCCCATGAAGCTTCGCAGGTGCCACAGCCCTTATAATTGCCCATGGGTTAGTCTCATCAATACTTTTCTGCTTAGCTAATACCAACTATGAACGTATTCATAGCCGAACACTCTTATTGGCCCGGGGTACCCAAATTATCCTGCCACTTATAGGTACATCATGATTTTTAGCTAACTTAGCCAATCTCGCCTTACCCCCCAGCCCAAACCTCATAGGGGAATTACTCATTATCTCCTCCCTTTTTAAATGATCAAACTGAACTATTATCCTAACAGGAATAGGAGTTTTATTAACAGCATCCTACTCATTATATATATTCCTAATAACACAACGGGGCCCCACACCTCAACATTTACTCTTTTTAACCCCCTCCCACACACGAGAACACCTGCTCATATACCTTCACCTTCTCCCCTTAATTCTCATCATTACCAAACCTGAACTCATCCTAGGATGAACATTTTGTGTCTATAGTTTAATTAAAACGTTAGATTGTGATTCTAAAAATAAAAGTTAAAATCTTTTTACTCACCAAGAGAGGTCCGGGACAAAAAGGACTGCTAATTCTTTTAATCAGGGTTCAACTCCCTGGCTCACTTAAGCTTTTGAAAGATAATAGCTATCTATTGGTCTTAGGAACCAAAAACTCTTGGTGCAACTCCAAGCAATAGCCATGAACTCAATTATCTTTAACTCTTCATTCCTGTTAATTTTTATTATTCTTCTTTACCCTTTATTTTTATCTATCACCTCCCCCCAAGAATCCGTTAATCCCAACTGAGCCTCTACTCACGTCAAAACAGCCGTTAAGCTCTCATTCTTTGTCAGCTTAATTCCACTCTTCTTGTTCCTTGATCAAGGTGTAGAATCTGTTACAACCAATTGAAACTGAATTAACCTAGGGCCTATAAATATTAACATAAGCTTTAAATTTGACCTCTACTCTATTATCTTCACACCAGTAGCCCTCTACGTTACATGATCCATCCTAGAATTTGCACTCTGATATATGCATACAGACCCAAACTTTAACCGCTTCTTTAAGTACCTCCTTCTCTTTCTTATAACAATAATAGTTCTCATCACCGCTAATAATTTGTTTCAATTATTTATCGGTTGGGAGGGAGTCGGTATCATATCGTTTCTCCTTATCGGTTGATGGTATAGCCGAGCAGACGCTAATACAGCAGCTCTCCAAGCAGTAATTTATAACCGCATCGGAGATATCGGATTAATTCTAAGTATGGCCTGACTAGCTATAAATCTCAACTCATGAGAAACTCAACAAATATTTATTCTATCTAAAAACACTGATTTAACTCTACCTCTAATAGGCCTAGTGCTAGCTGCTGCCGGGAAATCAGCACAATTCGGCCTCCATCCTTGGCTGCCATCAGCCATGGAGGGGCCTACGCCAGTCTCCGCCCTACTCCACTCAAGCACAATAGTCGTAGCCGGTGTATTTCTTCTAATCCGGCTTCATCCCTTAATTCAAGATAATCAGCTAATCTTATCAGCTTGCCTATGCTTAGGTGCATTAACGACTCTATTTACAGCTACCTGTGCCCTCACCCAAAACGATATCAAGAAGATCGTAGCCTTCTCCACATCCAGCCAATTAGGCCTCATAATAGTGACCATTGGCCTAAATCAACCTCAATTAGCCTTCCTTCATATCTGCACACACGCCTTCTTCAAAGCCATACTCTTTCTTTGTTCTGGCTCCATCATTCATAGCCTAGATAACGAACAAGATATTCGAAAAATAGGAGGGCTCCACAAACTTCTACCATTTACTGCTTCCTCCCTTGCAGTAGGCAGCTTGGCCCTAACAGGTATACCTTTCCTATCCGGTTTCTTTTCAAAAGACGCCATCATCGAAGCCATGAACACATCTAACCTAAACGCCTGAGCCCTGACAATAACCTTGTTAGCTACTTCCTTCACTGCTATTTACAGCCTTCGACTTATCTTCTTCACATTAATAAATTCACCACGATTTACCCCCCTGACACCTATCAATGAAAATAACCCCTTAGTGTTAAAACCTATTAAACGCCTAGCTTATGGAAGTATCTTAGCCGGTCTCATTATTACCTGCAACATAACACCAACCAAAACACAAATTTTAACAATACCACTCACCCTTAAACTCTCCGCCCTCCTAGTAACAATTATGGGCCTACTTTTAGCCCTAGAATTAACCAACCTAACCAAACACCAATTTAAAATCTACCCAACCATATCAGCCCATAATTTCTCTAATATATTAGGCTACTTCCCATCAATTTTCCACCGTCTTTACCCACAAATCAACCTTCACTGAGCTCAAACTATCTCAACTCACCTGATTGACCTAGCATGAAATGAAAAAATAGGACCAAAAAATAAACTTATCCAACAAACATCCATAATTAAATTATTTACACTACCCCAACAAGGCTTCATTAAAATTTATCTTATAATCTTTTTCCTCACTCTTACCCTAGCTACACTAATCATAATTTAGACTACACGCAATGTACCTCAAGAGGCACCACGAGTTAACTCTAATACAACAAACAAGGCCAAAAGCAATATTCAACCACTTAATATTAGTAAATAGCCCCCATAAGAATATAACAAAGCTACACCACTAAAATCCCCACGAACCACCTCTAGACCATTAATTTCATCCCCCCCAAACCACCCTCACCCTCAACCCCCAACAAAATGTTTATTAACGTATATTAAACCCCCAACATAAAATAAAATATAAATTAATACCGATCAATCCCCTCATGACTCAGGGTAAGGCTCTGCAACAAGTGCCGCAGTATAAGCAAACACAACCAACATCCCCCCTAAATAAATTAAAAATAAAACTAAAGATAAAAAAGAACTTCCAGAACTTACCAACAAACCACACCCCACGCCAGCAGAAATTACTAAACCAAGAGCAGCATAATAAGGAGAAGGATTTGAAGCCACTGCTACTAAACCTATAATAAAACCCAACATTATAATAAATACTAAATAAATCATAAATTCCTACTTAGATTTTAACTAAGACCAATAGTCTGAAAAACTACCGTTGTTATTCAACTACAAGAACCTAATGACCACAAATATTCGAAAAACCCATCCATTATTTAAGATTATTAATAGCTCCCTTATTGACCTCCCCACCCCCGTCAACATCTCAATTTGATGAAATTATGGCTCACTTCTAGGACTTTGCCTGATTATTCAGATCCTCACTGGCCTCTTCTTAGCCATGCACTACACCCCAGATATCGCCTCCGCTTTCTCCTCAGTTGTTCACATCTGTCGAGATGTGAATTATGGATGACTTATCCGCAATATTCACGCCAACGGAGCCTCACTCTTTTTTATCTGTATTTACATTCATATAGCTCGTGGATTCTACTACGGATCCTACCTCAACAAAGAGACATGAAATATTGGGGTAATCCTATTATTTTTATTAATAGCAACAGCCTTTGTAGGCTATGTCTTGCCATGAGGTCAAATATCATTTTGAGGCGCAACAGTCATTACAAACCTCCTATCCGCTTTCCCCTATATTGGCAACATTTTAGTAGAGTGGATTTGAGGAGGCTTCTCCGTCGATAACGCCACCCTAACCCGATTCTTTGCCTTCCATTTCTTATTTCCTTTCCTGATTGTTGCACTTACCCTACTCCACCTCCTCTTCCTTCACGAGATAGGCTCTAATAACCCCACTGGACTTAACTCTAACACAGATAAAATCCCATTTCACCCCTACTTCTCTTACAAAGACCTTTTAGGCTTCTTCATCCTAGGCTTCCTCCTAACCCTACTTGCTCTTTTCACACCCAACCTACTAGGGGACACAGAAAATTTCATCCCAGCCGATCCCCTACTCACACCACCTCACATCAAGCCAGAATGATACTTCCTATTTGCCTACGCGATCCTACGCTCTATCCCGAACAAGCTAGGGGGAGTCCTTGCTCTCTTATTTTCAATCCTCATCCTAATGCTGGTGCCCATACTACACACATCCAAGCAACGAAGCGCCACGTTCCGACCAATCACCCAAATCTTATTTTGAACACTACTCACAAACACTATTATTCTAACATGGATTGGGGGCCAACCAGTAGAACAACCATTCATCATTATCGGTCAAATTGCCTCCGTTATTTACTTCCTCTTATTCCTCATCCTTCTTCCCCTTGCCGGCTGGTGAGAGAATAAAATTTTAAATCTTTAAAATGTTATGGTAGCCTAAAAATTTAAGGCGTTGGTCTTGTAAACCAAAAATTGGAGGTGGGATACCTCCCTCCCCCAAAACAGGTTGTATTCAGGAAAGAGAGGGTTGAACTCCCATCCTTGGCTCCCAAAGCCAAGATTCTGCTTAAACTACCTCCTGAGACACACCAGTATTTTCTGGTCGTTAATTTTGCGGCCCTTACCTAGTCAGATATACATATATATTATTGGGCCCATACATATGTAATATATACATATTATAGTACTATGTATAATACTCATTCATCGACTGTAAGCTATTTCCATCACATACTATGTATAATACTCATTAATAAATGTCCAACTATTACATTATATATAATTATTAACCCACATTTTTCTAATATCCAAAAAATCATAGCTAATTTATCCACTCAGTTACCTCATTTTTCTCTCAACCGTTAGACTAAAGCACACATTTTTAAATAAACAAAATATTAATTTCAGTTGATTATTAGGGCTGGCGAGAACCAACCAATACCCTAATATAGCCACCTTTGCACGGTTTGTGGTACTGAATTGGATTAATCCCCAGAACTTGCTCAAATGCTCACATTAGGCAACCTTGAACGGCATACGTCTCTTAATCGCGTCATTTTGCCTTTCCTCTAGTTCCCTTGGTTGGCATTCAACTATTCATCGTCTCAAGATTTCCAGCCCTCCCAGTTTTTTTTGGGGGATGAAACAGAGATTAACCCTCCAGACGTCTCTGTCGGGTTGCGGCCGGAACATCAAGTTAAGTTGGTCCTATACTGAACATAATATTATAAAACTCGCTACTTATATCATTCGCTGGGCTTCTACTTGTCAAAATAAGGCAGTACTCACATGGCTAAGACCAATAATTGAAATTTAACTTCCATCCATATATACGAATAATTGGACAAAGGTTTAATAAAGACATTTTATTAAACCGCATATTACTAAGAAAATTAATATTTAATTAATGGGAAAAACTAAGATTTTTTAACCACAAACATCTATATATAGGCATAGATATATTATATAGGTGCCCCCGGGTCGGGAAGAAAAAAAAAAGGCCGATACATTTTTTTGGGAAAAACCCCCCTCCCCCTTAATATACTTAGCTATCTCGAAAAACCCCTAAAACGAGGGCTAAGTGTATATCGTCTCTGTAATGACATGTGTGTAGTTTCGTCATCATATACAGTGTGACACTATCACAT